GGGACTGACGTGATGGTTGGATGTGGAGACACATCGGGTTGTGAATTCCAACGTGGTGGATAAAATCATATATCCGCATGGGCCAATCAATAGTTCAAGTCACACACTCCCATAATCCATCCTCTTTTAGGAAAATCTATTTCAACTATTTGATTCGTATCAAATAAACAATACTTCAGAGTTGAATATAAGTATCCAAATAACATGCCTTATTTTTCAATAATCCATATTTGTAGCAATGAAAGACTCTTGTTCCTCCCCAATATGATAAATTACAAATATCTATGATCTGCCTTTTCTATAAAGGACCCGAGATACCTTGCTTACGTATCATTGGAAAATGCATTAACATAAATATGGCAGTAAGAAGAGGCAATACAAAAGTATGTAAACTATAAAAACGAGTCAAAGTGGACTGGCCTACACTAGCACTTCCACGTAATAATTCTACCAAAGGCGATCCTATTATAGGAATAGCTTCAGGTACACCTGTTACAATTTTTACTGCCCAATAGCCAATTTGGTCCCGAGGTAAGGAATAACCGGTTACGCCAAAAGATGCGGTCAATACAGCCAGAACCACCCCTGTAACCCAAGTTAATTCGCGGGGTTTTTTAAAACCACCCGTAAGATATACACGAAATACGTGCAAGATCATCATTAGAACCATCATACTTGCTGACCATCGATGAACTGATCGAATTAACCAACCAAAGTTGGCCTCAGTCATTATGTATTGAACAGAAGAAAAAGCCTCTGTAACAGTTGGACGATAGTAAAAGGTCATAGCAAAACCCGTGGCTACTTGTACTAAAAAACAAGTAAGCGTAATCCCCCCTAAACAATAAAATATATTGACATGAGGAGGAACATATTTACTAGTTATATCATCTGCAATCGCTTGAATCTCGAGACGTTCCTCGAACCAATCATATACTTTATTGAGATAGGTAAACCAAGAAAGACTCCCCCTCTGAGAACCGTATATGAGAATTTCATCTCGTACGGCTCAAGCCGAAACACACAAATACTGGTTTCAACGGATATGGAATAGAAATTTTCAAACTCCTTGTGGCTTAGCCTCTTGACTCGATTTGACCCAAAGATACGAAGTAAGAAAAATCCGGAATCTCTTCTTTGTGATGATAATGCCAAGAAATAAAATCTCAAGTTGGCTCATCCATCTCTCTTTATGTTAATCGTGACAGGCCTTTTGAATATTCTCTTCCCTATCTTTTTTTTTCTTTTTTTGATAGGAATTCTCTTGTTGAGACCCTATGAATCAATTGAAACCTCAGATTCATACTAGAACCACGATGATTTAAGAAAACCAAAGCTAAAATCAAAAGATTTCTGAGTAAAAACCATTTGATCATCACTTCTTCAATGAATGTAATAACTCAACAAAATATAGAGAAAGGGTTTTATTTCGGAAGTATGAAGGAAAAAATTGTTTGATTTATAAAAAACCTATTTACATTTTTTATCCGGTTGCGAGGTCTGAATAATAGGTATGAATCATAGTTAAAATATTTCTTTTATTGATCTATTCTATATAGTCCGTATAGTCCGTGCTCCAGAGACTAGAATAAATATCTGACGAGGTAGAATCATCTTGATAGAGATGACAGGTCGATTTTCTGTATTATCAATAGGATCAATTATAACAAGTCACACGCTCATATTCCGGAAATGAAATATCGAAACAAATAAATTTCACGATCGAACTACCAGAATGAAATCCAAGTCTTAGGTAATCTTAAGTTGAAGTATTAAGTAAGTCTAAGTAAAATAATCTTTTTTGATTGAAAAACTAGGACTTCCTAATTTTTATGAACTAATTAATTGAAATTCCATCCAGTAAAACAGATGAATTATAAATTTCTAAAATAATAGATAGAAATATTGCAAATAGAGCCATTGCAACTCCCATCAATGGTGTAGTCCCCCACCCTGGAGCTACTTTTCCATATTCCGAATTCAATGGTTTCAAATAACTCCCTATGCCAGTTGATCTTGTCCCAGATCTAGAACTACTCTCAACGGTTTTTGTAGCCATAAATCCTCTTTCATCATGGGTTGAAATCTGTTGACTTTGTATACCATTTTGTTGTAGTTGTAAATAAACGACATTATCGTGATCCTTTGTGATCTTGAAATTATCGAAAAAATGGAAACAGCAACCCTAGTCGCCATCTCCATATCCGGTTTACTTGTAAGTTTTACTGGGTATGCCTTATATACCGCTTTTGGGCAACCCTCTCAAAAATTAAGAGATCCCTTCGAAGAACATGGGGACTAGTTGAAGTAATGAGCCCCTTTATGAACATAGGGGGCTCATTACTTCAATGGAAAGAATGAAAAATCATTTCATTCTTTTAGTTGGAACTTTAGGTGGTTCTCGAAAAAAGATAGCGAAAAAGATTATCCCTAAAGTTGAAACTAAGAGGAATGTATAAACCAATGCTTCCATAGATTCGATCGTGGTTTACAATTATAG